TCAGGCACTTGAACCCGCTTGGATCACATCTAGACAAATAGAAGCAGGGCGACGAGCAATGACACGAAATGCACGCCGTGGGGGAAAAATATGGGTACGTATATTTCCAGACAAACCCGTTACGGTAAGACCGGCGGAAACACGTATGGGGTCGGGTAAAGGATCTCCCGAATATTGGGTAGCTGTCGTTAAACCAGGTAGAATACTTTATGAAATGGGTGGAGTAGCAGAAAATATAGCCAGAAAGGCTATTTCAATAGCGGCGTCCAAAATGCCTATAAGAACTCAATTCATTAGGAAAGAGGTCTTGGAATAAAAAAGCAATTGCAGGTTTCTTTTTTTTTTTTTTGACAAAGAATATTTCTTTTTTTTCTTCGCCCCTTTTTGTTTTGCATTGAAAGAACAGATTAAAAAATGATATGATTCAACCCCAGACCTATTTGAATGTAGCGGACAACAGCGGGGCCCGAAAATTGATGTGTATTCGAATCATGGGAGCTAGTAATCGCCGATATGCTCATATTGGTGATGTTATTGTTGCTGTGATCAAAGAAGCAGTACCAAATATGCCTCTAAAAAGATCAGAAGTGATCAGAGCTGTAATTGTACGTACTTGTAAAGAACTCAAACGTGACAATGGTATGATAATACGATATGATGACAATGCTGCAGTTGTCATTGATCAAGAAGGAAATCCAAAAGGAACTCGAGTTTTTGGTGCGATCGCCCGGGAATTGAGACAGTTAAATTTTACTAAAATAGTTTCATTAGCCCCTGAAGTATTATAAGATAAGAAAGACCATGATATAGAGTTATAGTAGAGTATTTGAATGAAATAGGTTAATTAATAGATTGTGTCTCACGTATATACCTTTACTAATTCATAACAAAAAAAGATCATGTTTATTATATCCAAATTTTGAGGCACCAATAATTTTAGTTCATTATGGGTAGGGACACTATTGCTGACATAATAACCTCTATACGAAATGCTGACATGCATAGAAAAGGAACGGTTCGAATAGCATCTACTAACATCACTGAAAACATTGTTAAAATACTTTTACGAGAAGGTTTTATAGAAAACGTGAGAAAACATCGGGAAAACAACAAAGATTTTTTGGTTTTAACCCTACAACATAGAAGGAATAGGAAAGGGCCATATAAAACTATTTTAAATTTAAAACGGATCAGTCGACCTGGTCTACGAATCTATTCTAACTATCAAAGAATTCCTAGAATTTTGGGTGGGATGGGGATTGTAATTCTTTCTACTTCTCGGGGTATAATGACAGACCGAGAGGCTCGACTAGAAGGAATCGGCGGAGAAATTTTGTGTTATATATGGTAATCCTTCTAATATCCGAATTAGATCCGAAATTTCCTATTTGTGAAAAAAAAAAGAGAAAGGACGGGTTATCTAATATCACTCCTCCTCCATTAGTTGATACTTCAAGGGGGTTTTACCTGGAATGAAAGAACAAAAATGGGTTCATGAAGGTTTAATTACTGAATCACTTCCCAATGGTATGTTCCGGGTTCGTTTAGATAATGAAGATCTGATTCTAGGTTATGTTTCAGGAAGGATCCGACGTAGTTTTATACGGATACTACCAGGAGATAGAGTCAAAATTGAAGTAAGTCGTTATGATTCAACCCGAGGGCGTATAATTTATAGACTCCGCAACAAGGATTCGAACGATTAGGTGGTTTTTTTAACTTCAACATTACTTTTATGGGGATACAATTCGAGATTCAAAATTTCAAGAAACTTATTTTCTTCCAAGAAGTGGATTCGGAATTAAGTTAAGGTAAGGAATGACAAATATGAAAATAAGGGCCTCCGTTCGTAAAATTTGTGAAAAATGTAGACTGATCCGTAGGCGGGGACGAATTATAGTAATCTGTTCCAACCCAAGACATAAACAAAGACAAGGATAATCTTTATAAAAGGAACTCTCTAAAGGACCCGATGTACAAATAAAAATAAAGGATCTGTTTTAACATGAAATGGATATATCCATATATCTCTGACTCATATTTATGAGATGATAAAATATGGCAAAACCTATACCAAGAATTGGTTCACGTAGGAATGGACGTATTGGTTCACGTAAGAGTGCACGTAGACTACCAAAGGGAGTTATTCATGTTCAAGCAAGTTTCAACAATACCATTGTGACTGTTACAGATGTACGGGGTCGGGTGGTTTCTTGGTCCTCTGCCGGTACTTGTGGATTCAGGGGTACAAGAAGAGGGACACCATTTGCTGCTCAAACAGCAGCAGGAAACGCTATTCGTACAGTAGTGGATCAAGGTATGCAACGAGCAGAAGTAATGATAAAAGGTCCTGGTCTCGGAAGAGATGCAGCATTACGGGCTATTCGCAGAAGTGGTATACTATTAAGTTTCGTACGGGACGTAACCCCTATGCCACATAATGGGTGTAGACCTCCTAAAAAAAGACGTGTGTAAAAATAAAGATTGAAGAGATTTCAAG